ATGTGAAATATTATAATAGTGTATAAACATGTATTTTAGGTGGGAAAAAGCTTCTAGGGGCTTTCCTGTTTCCGGGGGGTTTTCAGGAATTACAGCAATCTTAGGAGTTTAGGGGGGTAGGGGGGTTTAACGCGCAAAAGCCGGAGGGGGGATTAATTAGGAAAGTTAGGAGAAATTGTTACACCTTATGCTCTTGATATTATAATATGTGGATCAAGGTAGTAATATCTTTTCACCATTCATACATTTCACTTGCAAGCAAGGAAATGTTCTACCTTTTATTATATTACCGTGTGCACTCTGAAGTGTCAAGTGAAAGGAAGACAAAAAAGAGAACCAGTGACCCGCTGGAGAGAACGCCCGGCATGGTGGGTAACGAGGAGTATGTATTTACACCATTAACTTATGCGAGTGTCAATGAAAGTGGAGGGAATGAACCAATTTATGTTCCTGAGGTAGGAGCCAAATGCCAGGAATAGTTCACTAAGTGTAACCCTCACAATTTCTGTCCTTGACCATCAATAAACGATATCATTGAGAAATCACCGGTTGGTGGGTTCTTACTGCGTCAGGGGTCTTATATTTATAAGAGATGTTGACCACTTTTGTGACATTGTTGGTTCCATATTAGTGCTGAGTTTTGAACGTTATATGATAGCTCTAGGTTCATTCTACTAATTGAAAATTACAAACGTATGTATTATGCACAAGAATTGTTTAGACATGTAATACTTGAATGTTGTGTACCGAGATATGGTGAAATTACATATATATTGTTATAGCATGTAGTGTTATTCTATATAATAATAATATGGTGATAAAACATATATGCATTGAAAAATTACTGTATATGCTGCTTGGGGCAGAAAATAGTTTAATGTAAGAATCCTAGCTTTGGGAGTTAGGGGCAGGAGTTAGAGTCTCCTTTTTCTGAGCAGTAGGGAGGATTTTAACCTCCGGCGTCCGGTTTACAAGACCGGCGCTCTGACACTGAGCTACTAGTGCAGGCTCATCCGAGCATTTTGTTTTCAATTCATCCTGCTAAGGGTGTGAAGACTAGGAATAGGAGGAAGTAGAGGACTGAAGCGATTTGACCAATAATGATGAAAGGGTGTTCAACTGGTATTCCTCCAATTCAAGTTAGGATTATTACATCTGCAACGAGGGTTCAGAATAAGAATTGTGTGATTGGGCGGAAGGTTAGGCTTCGTTGTTTAGATGTGTGGAGGATTGGGACGACTATGAGGACAAGGATAGAGAATAGTAATGCCAGGACTCCTCCAAGTTTATTAGGAATTGATCGAAGGATGGCGTAGGCGAATAAGAAATATCATTCTGGTTTGATGTGCGGTGGGGTAACTAGGGGGTTGGCTGGGGTGAAGTTGTCAGGGTCGCCAAGCAGGTTGGGGGAAAATAAAGCTAAGGAGGCTAATGCAGTGAGAAGTGCTGCGAAGCCTAGGAGGTCCTTATAGGAGAAGTAGGGGTGGAAAGAGATTTTATCCGCGTCTGAGTTAAGGCCTGTGGGATTATTTGACCCGGTTTCGTGGAGGAAAAGTACGTGAAGGATGAAGACGGCTGCGATGATGAATGGAAGGAGGAAATGAAATGCAAAGAATCGGGTAAGGGTTGCGTTGTCTACGGAGAAGCCACCTCAGATTCATTGGACGAGGGTGTTTCCTACGTAGGGTACGGCGGATAGGAGATTGGTAATGACTGTAGCACCTCAAAATGACATTTGTCCTCAGGGGAGGACATATCCCACAAATGCAGTTCCTATGAGTAAGAGGAGGAGGACTACCCCAGTATTTCAAGTCTCTTTGTAAAGATATGAGCCGTAATACAGGCCACGGCCGATGTGAAGGTAAATGCAGATGAAAAAGAAAGATGCTCCGTTAGCATGTATGTTGCGGATGAGTCATCCGTAGTTCACGTCTCGGCAAATATGTGCTACGGAGGTGAAGGCGGTTGCGATATCAGAGGTGTAGTGTATTGCTAGGAAGAGGCCTGTTAGGATTTGGGTAGCTAGGCAGAGTGCAAGAAGGGAGCCGAAGTTTCATCATGCTGAAATATTGGAGGGGGCGGGGAGGTCGATTAGTGAGTCGTTGACGATTTTTAGGAGGGGATGGGTTTTACGGAGGTTGGCCATTAGGGTTCTTGTAGTTGAATAACAACGGTGGTTTTTCAAGCCATTAGTCCTGGTTAGAGTCCTGGCAGGAATTATGACTTTTATTATATATTTATTTTTATTTTGTTTTGTTTTTGGGTTAATTGCGGTTGCTTCTAATCCTTCGCCGTATTTTGCTGCGCTTGGGTTGGTGGTTGTGGCTGGGATGGGGTGTGGTGTTTTAGTAGGGCATGGGGGTCCTTTTTTATCTCTTGTGTTGTTTTTGATTTATTTGGGGGGTATGTTGGTCGTGTTTGCGTATTCAGCAGCTTTAGCTGCTGAGCCATATCCTGAAACTTGGGGAAGTCGGCCTGTTACGATATATATGGTTGCATATGTGTTAATTGTAGTTGTGGTTTCTGGGTTGTTTTGAGGGGGGTGATATGAGTCTTCTTGGGGGTCAGCGGATGAGTTGGCGGAACTCTCTGTGTTTCGGGGGGATATGGCAGGGGTTGCGTTAATATATTCTTTGGGTGGTTGGATGTTGATTATTAGCGCTTGAGTTCTTTTGTTGACTTTGTTTGTTGTGCTGGAATTAACACGTGGGTTAAGTCGTGGGGCTTTGCGAGCTGTTTAGGGCAGGATGAGAAGTAGTATAACTACTAATGTAAGGAAGAAGATGGAGAGGTAGGTTTTAACCATTCCTTGTTGGATATTACTTGCTGTGGAAATCAAGGGTAGGTTGGCGGAGGTAATGGCTTTGGGGCCTGTTTTTTCTAATCATGTCTGGTCTACTAATTGGCTGGCAATTAGTTGGCCTAATATTAGGTTTAGTTTAGGGGTAAAACGGTGAATAATTGGTGGGAAAAAGCCTAGTATGTTGGAGAAGTGATGAGTTGGAAGGGTTGGTGTGGGTGAGTATTGTTTACTTGTAAGGGTGGCTAGTTCGAGGGCAATAAGTACTCCGAGGATGGTGACTGCTAGAGCAGCAAGTTTTAGGATGGGGGGTATAGTTATTACTGGGGTTTTTAGGGGAAGGATGTTTGATGTAATTAGGAGACCGGCAACAATGCTTCCTCAAGCTAGTCGTTTAATGGGGTTGATTACTGCGGGGTTGTTTTCATTGATAGGAGAGAGTGCGTTGAATCGGGGGTGGCCTATAACTACAAAGAAGACAATTCGTATGCTGTAGATAGCGGTGAATGAGGTCGCTAGGAGAGTTAGGATTAGGGCTCAGGCGTTGAGGTGGGAGGTATTTAATGCTTCGATGATGGCGTCTTTTGAGAAGAAGCCTGCAAGGAAAGGGGTACCAGTTAGAGCTAGGCTGCCAATGGTTAAGCAGGAAGAGGTGAGGGGAGTGAGGTGATGTATTCCCCCTATCTTACGGATATCTTGCTCATCCTTAAGGCTGTGAATAATGGAGCCTGAGCAGAGGAAGAGTATTGCTTTGAAGAATGCGTGCGTGCAAATGTGGAGGAAAGCGAGTTGGGGTTGATTGAGGCCGATAGTTACTATTATTAGGCCTAGTTGACTAGATGTTGAGAAGGCAACGATTTTTTTAATATCATTTTGGGTGAGGGCACAGGTGGCTGTGAAAAAAGTTGTTAGGGCGCCTAAGCAGAGGCAGGTGGTAAGGGCAGTTTGGTTGTTTTCTATGAGGGGGCTCATTCGGATGAGGAGGAAGATTCCTGCAACAACCATTGTGCTGGAGTGCAGTAGGGCAGAGACCGGCGTAGGGCCTTCCATTGCAGACGGAAGTCATGGGTGAAGTCCGAATTGAGCTGATTTTCCGGTTGCGGCTACAATTAATCCTAGAAGGGGGTAGGTGAGGTCAAAGTCTTTGGCTGCGGCAAATATTTGTTGCATTTCTCATGAGTTAAAGTTTGTCGCTATTCATGCTATTGCGAAGATTAGGCCAATGTCTCCGATTCGGTTGTAAAGTACTGCTTGCAGGGCTGCGGTGTTAGCGTCTGCTCGGCCGTATCACCAGCCGATTAGGAGAAAGGATATAATTCCTACTCCCTCTCATCCAATAAAAATCTGGAATATATTATTTGCTGTGACTAGGATAATTATAGCGATGAGGAAGATTAGGAGATATTTGAAGAATCGGTTCATGTATGGGTCTGAGTGTATATATCAGGATGCAAATTCTAGAATAGATCATGTTACGTAGAGTGCAATAGGGGTAAAAATAATTGAGTAGTGGTCGAACTTTAGGCTGATGTTGATGTCGAAGGTAAGGGTGTTTATTCAGTTTCAGTTTGTGATGATTGTTTCTAACCCTTGATTAAGGTAAATGAATAGTGGAAGGAGACTAACAAAGAAGGCAAGTTTTACTGCTGTTTTTACTTGTGTAAGTGCCCATTCTGGGTTTTGTGGGCGTGGGCTTAATGTAGTTAGTACAGGGTAGGTTAGGAGTGTAAAAATAATAATGAGGCTGGATGTTATTATAAGCGAGGTGGGGTGCATAGCTGCTACTTGGATTTGCACCAAGAGTCTTTGGTTCCTAAGACCAACGGATTAGCTGTTATCCTTTAGGAGCGGTTCGAGTGAGCCTTGGAGTTCAACTAAGGTAACGAAGATTAGCAGTCTTTGTTGCTGGCGAGCCTCTCTCGGTGAATGAGAGGAGTTTAACCTCCAGTTTCTAGAATCACAATCTAGCGTTTTGGTTTAAACTACATTCACAGGCGGTTCATCCTCAGATGAGTTCTGGTTTTAGAATAAGGAGAATTAAGGGAAGGATGTGGAGGAGAATGAGTAGGTGTTCTCGAGAGTGGGAAGGTTCGAGGGCAATAATATGTCCTGGAAGGGGGCCTCGTTGGGTTATCAGGAATATATAGAGGGAGTAGCCGGCAGTAATGAGTGTGCCCACTCCTGTTAGGGCCAGGGTTCATCAAGATCAGTTGAAAAGGGATGTAATGATTATGAGCTCTCCCATGAGATTTGGTAATGGGGGAAGAGCAAGGTTGGCTAGGCTTGCAATAAATCATCAGGTTGCTATTAATGGGAGGACTATTTGTAGGCCGCGGGCAAGAACTATTGTTCGGCTGTGTGTTCGTTCGTAGTTGGTATTTGCTAAGCAGAAAAGAGCGGAGGACGTGAGACCGTGGGCAATTATTAGGATGAGGGCTCCTGTAAAACCTCAGGGTGTTTGAATGAGAATGCCTCCTGCTACCAGACCTATGTGGCTTACTGATGAATAGGCGATGAGCGACTTCAAGTCTGTTTGGCGTAAGCAGATGGATCCTGTTATAATTACTCCTCAAAGGGCAAAGATAATGAATGGGTAACTAAGTTCTTTGGTTAATGGTTCTAGTATAATCATTATTCGTATTATACCGTAACCTCCAAGTTTTAGAAGTACTGCTGCGAGGACTATTGAGCCTGCGATTGGGGCTTCGACGTGGGCTTTGGGGAGTCAGAGGTGGACGCCGTATAGGGGTATTTTTACTAGGAAGGCTAATAGGCAGCCCGCTCATCAGAGCTTATCCGCGCAGGTGGAGAGGGGAATGGGGTTTGAATATTGAAGGGTGAGTAGTGAGAGTGAGCCTGTATTGTTTTGTAAGAGGAGAAGTGCGACGAGGAGGGGGAGAGAGCCTGCTAAAGTGTAAAAAAGGAAGTAGGTCCCTGCGTTGAGGCGTTCGGTTTGGTTTCCTCAACGTGTAATGATGATTAGGGTGGGGATAAGGGTGGCTTCAAACATGACATAAAACATGATTACTTCTGTTGCGCCAAAAGCTAAAATAAGGAAAAATTGGAGGGAGGCTAGCAGTGTAATATATATTCGTTGACGGTTAATTGGCTCTGAGGATGTGTGGTTTTGGCTTGCGAGAATTATAAGGGGGAGGAGTCAGCAAGTAAGGACTAGAAGGGGTGTGGATAGGGCATCGGTTGCCATATAGTTATTTAAACAAGATCAGCCTGTTTCAGAGGGATTTTTTAACCAAGTTAGACTAGCTAGGGCAATAATGAAGCTGTGGGCTAGGGTAGTTGGTCATAGTCATTTGGCGGGTGTTAATCAGATTGTTGGCACTAGCATGAGAGTTGGAATTAAAATTTTTAGCATTGTAGTAGGTTAAGGCTTTGTAGGCGGTCAGTGCCGTGTGTTCGAGCGGTGGCAACTAGGAGGGCGAGCCCTGCGCTTGCTTCACATGCTGAGAAGGCCAGCAGGAGTATGGGTGAGGCTGAAAAGCTAGTGGAGTCTAGTTGAAGGGCCCAGAGGGAGAGAGCTACAAAGAGTGAGAGTATTATACCCTCTAAGCAGAGTAGGGCGGAGAGGAGGTGGTAGCGATGGAATGCTAAGCCTGCTAATCCTAGTATAAATGTTGATGAGAAGGCAAAATGGACAGGGGTCATATAGGTAATTATGGACTTTAACCATAAGCTTTTGAGCCGAAATCAAATATTTTAATTAAACTAATAACCTATTCGGCTCATTCTAGGCCCCCTTGGATTCATTCGTAGATTAATCCCAAGGTAAGTAGGGCTAGGACTAAGGAGGCTCAGAGGAAGGTTAGGACTGGTGTGTCTAGTTGGTCTCCTCAAGGGAGTGGTAACAAGAGGGCAATTTCTAGGTCGAATAGAAGAAAGAGGATAGCGACTAGAAAAAATCGGAGGGAGAAAGGTAGACGGGCCGACCCTAAGGGATCAAATCCACATTCGTATGGTGAGAGTTTTTCGTGGTCGGGGCTTATTTGGGGGAGTCAGAAGGAGACAATGGCGAGGATAATTGAGAGAAGGGTTGCGATTGCAATAACGGTGGTAATTAAGTTCATTATCTTTCCTTGGACTTTAACCAAGACCAGGTGATTGGAAGTCACTTATACTATTTAATACTAGAAAGATTATGAGCCTCATCAGTAGATTGATACGTAGAGGAAGAGTCAGACAACGTCTACAAAGTGTCAGTATCAGGCAGCTGCCTCAAATCCAAAGTGATGGTCGGATGTGAAGTGGTGGCGAAGTTGGCGCATAAAGCAGACGGCTAAGAAGGTGGAGCCGATAATAACGTGGAGGCCGTGGAAGCCGGTTGCAACGAAAAAGGTAGAGCCATAGACTCCATCTGCGATAGTGAATGGGGCTTCGTAGTACTCTATGGCTTGAAGACATGTAAAATATCCGCCCAGGAGGATAGTTAGGGCTAGGGATTGAATTGCTTGTTTTCGTTTCCCTTCCATGATGCTGTGGTGGGCTCATGTTACTGTCACACCGGAAGCGAGGAGAACTGCTGTGTTTAAAAGAGGGACTTCAAATGGGTCGAGGGCTGTGATCCCTGTCGGGGGTCAACACCCACCTAGTTCGGGCGTTGGTGCTAGGCTTGAGTGGTAGAAGGCTCAGAAGAAGCCTAGGAAGAAAAGGACTTCTGAGGTGATAAAAAGGATTATTCCGTATCGAAGACCTTTTTGTACGGGAGGGGTGTGGTGGCCTTGAAATGTCCCTTCTCGTACTACGTCTCGTCATCATTGGATTGTTGTAAGAGTTAGGAGGATAAGTCCGAGTGTTATTAGTAGGGAGGAATGGAAGTGGAATCAGATTGCTAATCCTGAGGTTATTAATAGGGCACCTACGGCGCCCGTTAGGGGTCATGGGCTGGGGTCGACTATATGATAAGGGTGTGCTTGATGGGCCATTAGACGTTTTCTTGTAGGTATAAGCTTAGTAGCAGAACGAATACGTAAGCTTGAATTATTGCTACTGCTACTTCTAGTAGCGTGAGTAAGAATAGAAGAATAGTTGTGAGGATGGCTACTGTGGGCATAAGGGGGAGAAGGACGAAAGCAGCTGTAGCGATAAGCTGAATAAGCAGGTGACCGGCTGTGAGGTTAGCCGTAAGTCGCACACCAAGGGCGAGGGGACGGATGAATAGGCTAATTGTTTCGATGATAATAAGGACAGGAATTAGAAGGGTTGGAGTTCCTTCGGGAAGGAGGTGGCCAAGGGCATGGGTGGGCTGATTTCGTATCCCAATGATGACTGTGGCGAGTCAAAGGGGAACTGCTAATCCTATGTTGAGAGAAAGTTGTGTGGTAGGTGTAAAGGTATAAGGAAGGAGTCCTAACATATTAAGGGTAATTAAAAAGACCATTAGGGAGGTTAGAATGGTTGCTCATTTATGTCCTCCTGGGTTTAGTGGGAGAAGAAGTTGTTGTGTGAAGCGATTAATAAATCAGCTTTGTAGGGTAAGTAGTCGGTTGTTCAGTCATCGTGTGGATGGGGTTGGATAGAGGATTCAGGGTAGTGTTAAAGCAAGTGCTATTAATGGAACCCCTAAATAGACTGGGCTTATAAATTGGTCGAAGAAGCTTATTGCCAAGGTCAAGTTCAGGCTTCTGTTTTAGGTTTTTCTGTGCTTTGAGGGGTTGGTTCGTTTGGGTATGTGTGGGACATAACCTTAGAGGGGAGGATTGTAAGAAAGATTAGTCAGGAAAAAGTTAGAATGGCGAATCAGGGCGCTGGGTTTAGTTGGGGCATGTCGCTGAGGGTGGTTGGTAGTCACCAATCTTTAGCTTAAAAGGCTAACGCTGTATACCGGTTTAGCTTCTTAGCGAGGCGTCTTCAATTATTGATGATGTTCAGTTTTCAAAGTGTTCTAGGGGAACAGCTTCTACTACGATGGGTATGAAGCTATGGTTTGCTCCGCAGATTTCAGAGCATTGACCATAGTAAACTCCGGGACGGTTAACAATAAAGGTAGTTTGGTTTAGTCGTCCTGGGACTGCATCAACTTTCACTCCAAGGGCGGGGACAGCTCATGAGTGGAGTACGTCTTCAGCGGAGATTAAGACTCGAACGGGGGAATTTATTGGGATTACTATTCGGTGGTCTGCTTCTAAAAGACGGAATTGTCCTGGGGTCAGGTCTTGTGTGGGGACCATGTAGGAGTCAAATCCGAGGTCTTGGTAATCTGTGTACTCGTAGCTTCAATATCATTGATGGCCTATGGCTTTGATGGTGAGGTGTGGGTCATTGATTTCATCCATAAGGTAAAGAATTCGTAGGGATGGAAGGGCGATTAGGATTAAAATTACGGCTGGGAGGACGGTTCAAATAATTTCAATTTCTTGGGAGTCTAAAATTAGTTTATCTGTAAATTTAGCAGTTACTATGGCTACAATAATGTAAAGTACTAGCGTACTGATTAGGAAGACGATTATTAAAGCGTGGTCGTGGAAATGTAAAAGTTCTTCTATAAGGGGTGAAGCTGCGTCTTGAAATCCGAGTTGGGAGGGATGTGCCATTAAGTTCAAGACACGCGGGGGTTTAACCCGCAATTCTGCCTTGACAAGGCAGTGTAATGGCGTTTTACTAGTGTCTTATGAAGAAAGTGACAGAGCGGTTATGTGGTTGGCTTGAAACCAATTGATGGGGGTTCAACTCCTCCCTTTCTCGTTAGTTTGAGCGAATTTGGACGAAAGCTGGTTCTTCGAATGTGTGATAAGGAGGTGGGCAGCCGTGAAGTCATTCCACGTTAGTTGCCGTTAATTCTACTGAGAGGACTTCACGTTTTGCGGCGAATGCTTCTCAAATAATAAAGAGGAACATAATAACGGCAACGAGAGATACTAAAGACCCAAGCGAGGAAACTGTGTTTCACAGGGTGTAGGCGTCAGGGTAGTCTGAGTATCGTCGAGGTATCCCGGCAAGTCCTAAGAAGTGTTGCGGGAAGAAGGTTAAATTTACTCCAGCAAACATTACACCGAAGTGTACTTTTGTTCATGTATCATGTAGTGTGTAGCCTGTAAAAAGAGGGAATCAGTGAACAAAGCCAGCAACAATTGCAAATACAGCCCCCATTGAGAGGACGTAGTGGAAATGGGCGACTACGTAATATGTATCATGAAGAACAATATCTAGAGAGGAATTTGCTAAAACAATTCCTGTTAAACCTCCTACAGTAAATAGGAAAATAAACCCAAGGGCTCATAATATTGGTGTTTCTCATTTAATGCTTCCTCCGTGGAGAGTGGCCAGTCAGCTAAAAACTTTAACACCGGTTGGGATGGCAATAATTATAGTAGCAGATGTAAAGTATGCACGCGTGTCTACGTCTATTCCTACGGTAAACATGTGGTGGGCTCAAACAATAAAGCCTAAAAGGCCGATAGCCATCATGGCTCATACCATTCCCATATATCCGAAGGGTTCTTTTTTCCCGGAATAGTAAGCAACGATATGAGAAATCATCCCAAAGCCTGGAAGAATAAGAATATATACTTCTGGGTGGCCAAAGAATCAGAATAGGTGTTGATAAAGAATTGGATCTCCACCTCCTGCCGGGTCAAAGAAGGCAGTGTTTAGGTTTCGGTCTGTGAGAAGTATCGTGATCCCAGCAGCTAAGACTGGAAGAGAGAGGAGGAGGAGGACGGCTGTAATCAGCACGGCTCAGACAAATAATGGAATTTGGTATATTGAAACTGCAGGCGGTTTTATATTAATAATCGTAGTAATGAAATTAATAGCTCCAAGGATTGATGAGACCCCTGCTAAGTGGAGGGAGAAGATAGTTAGATCTACTGATGCTCCGGCATGAGCGAGATTGCCAGCTAGTGGGGGGTATACAGTTCAACCAGTCCCAGCCCCAGCTTCTACTCCTGAAGAGGCTAAAAGCAGAAGGAATGAAGGGGGGAGGAGTCAGAAGCTCATATTATTTATTCGGGGGAACGCCATGTCGGGGGCTCCGATCATTAAGGGGATAAGTCAGTTTCCGAAGCCTCCAATCATGATTGGTATTACTATAAAGAAAATTATTACAAAGGCATGGGCCGTAACAATTACGTTATAAATTTGGTCATCCCCTAAAAGGGCGCCAGGTTGACTAAGTTCTGCTCGGATCAGGAGGCTTAAAGCTGTCCCCACTATTCCGGCTCAAGCACCAAATACTAGATAAAGGGTGCCGATGTCTTTGTGATTGGTTGAGAAAAATCAGCGCGTGATTGCCACAGGTAGGATGGCTGAGTTTTAAGCGGTGGATTGTAGCCCCATAGACAGAGGTTCGAATCCTCTTCTTACCAAGCTCTGAGGTGTATTTACATGTAAGATTGCAAATCTTAAGACGCAGGCTAGTTACCTGCCGGGGCTTTCCCCCGCCTATTATGCTCAGGCTAGGCGGGGGAAAGTAGATAGATGCTCGCTGGCTTGAGCGCTTAGCTGTTAACTAAGATTTTGCAGGATCAAGGCCTGCCTGTCTAGGAAGGCTTTAGCTTAATTAAAGTGTCTGTTTTGCATGCAGTAGATGTGGGTTAGTGTCCCGCAAGTCTTATCAGGGACTGGGAGATTTTCACTCTCGCTTAGGGCTTTGAAGGCCCTTGGTCTGATGTTAACCTAAGTCTCTACAGGGTGAGGAGGGCTGTAATGGCAGGTGTGAGGGGGAGTAGGAGGATTGTAGCTGAAGTTGAGATGGCTAAGGGGAGGCTGAATTGGGGGGTGTAGAAGCGTCATGGTGTGGTGCCGGTTAAGTTGTTGGGAAATATTGTCAGGGTCATGGCGTAGGAAAGGCGGAGGTAGAAGTATAGGCTTAATAGGGCTGTTAGTGCGGCTATTGTTGCTAGGAGGGGGAGGTCTTGTTTTGTAAGCTCTTGAAGAATTAATCATTTTGGTATGAAGCCTGTTAATGGTGGAAGGCCTCCTAGTGAGAGAAGGATTAAGGGGGCCAGAGAGGTAATGGCTGGGGTTTTGGTTCAGGAGATTGCCAGGGAGTTAATGTTTGTTGCTTTGTTAATTTTGAATACGAGGAATGTTGAGAAGGTTATAATAAAGTAGGTTAGGAGGGTTAGTAGAGTAAGTGAAGGAGAAAATTGGATGATGAGGATCATTCAGCCTAAGTGGGCGATTGATGAGTATGCTAGGATTTTGCGAAGTTGTGTTTGGTTTAATCCGCCTCAGCCTCCAATTAGGGTTGAGGAAATGCCTAAGAGGATTAGGAGGGTGGGGTTGTTAGGTTGAAGTTGGAGGAATAGGGCGAAAGGGGCAAGTTTTTGTCATGTAGATAGGATGAGGCCTGTGGTTAAGTCTAGGCCTTGGAGCACTTCGGGGAGTCAAGAATGTATGGGGGCTAGTCCGATTTTAAGGGCTAGGGCTAGCGTGATTATCGTAGTTGGGATTGGGTGGGTTATTTGTTGAATATCCCACTGGCCGGTTAGTCATGCATTGGTCGTGCTTGCGAATAGGAGTATGGCAGCAGCTGTGGCTTGTGTTAGGAAATATTTTGTGGTTGCTTCAACTGCTCGGGGATGGTGGTGTTGGGCTATTAGGGGAATAATGGCTAGGGTGTTGATTTCTAAGCCTATTCAGGCGAGTAATCAGTGTGAGCTTGCAAATGTAATTGTTGTTCCTAGGCCTAAACCAAATAGTAGGATGGCTAAAATGTAAGGGTTCATTAGCAGAGGCAGGATTTTAACCTGCATGTTTGGGGTATGGGCCCAAGAGCTTGAGTTAGCTGACCCTGCTAGGAAGTGGTGTAGTGGAAGCACTAAGAGTTTTGATCTCTTCAGGTAGGGTTCAAATCCCTTCTTTCTAAAGGAGCTGGGGGGACTTTAACCCCCATGGTTCACTCTATCAAAGTGGCCCTTTATTCAGGCACAGCTCCTTGAGGTTATAGTTGAGGGGGTAGGCCTGCGAATGCGATGGGTAGTGCTAAATGTCAAATGACAAGTGCTAGGGTAAGGGGGAGGAAATTTTTTCAGATAAGATGTATAAGTTGATCGTATCGGAATCGGGGGTAGGATGCTCGAACTCAGAGGAAAACGATGGAGAGAAGGGCGGCTTTGGTTATGAGGTTAGCGGCAGTGAGCTCTGGAAAGGTTGGGATGTGTGAGGCTCCTAGGAATAGGGTGGCTGAGAGTGTGTTTATTAGGAGGATGTTGGCGTATTCAGCTAGGAAAAATAGGGCGAATGGACCTCCTGCATATTCTACGTTGAAGCCGGAGACTAGTTCGGATTCTCCTTCGGTTAAATCGAACGGGGCTCGGTTGGTTTCTGCTAGTGTTGAGATGTATCATATGGCGGCAAGGGGTCATGCGGGCATTACAAGTCAAATGCTTTCTTGTGCGGTGTTAAAGGTCTGAAGAGTAAAACCGCCTGTGAAGATAATAATATTTAGGAGGATTAGGCCGAGGCTAACTTCATATGAGATGGTTTGGGCTACGGCTCGTAGGGCCCCTACTAAAGCATATTTTGAATTTGATGCTCAGCCTGAGCCAAGAATTGAATATACGGCAAGGCTTGATAGTGCTAGGATGAATAGAATGCCCAGGTTCAGGTCGGCTACGGGGTAGGGGAGGGGTATTGGGGCCCAGAGTGTAAGGGCTAGTGTTAGTGCTAGTATGGGGGCCAGGAGGAAGAGAATGGGGGAGGAGGTGGAGGGCCGTACTGGTTCTTTAATGAACAGTTTAACTCCGTCAGCGATAGGCTGTAGAAGTCCGTAAGGTCCTACCACATTAGGGCCTTTTCGTAGTTGTATATAGCCAAGAACTTTTCGTTCGATTAGGGTGAGGAAAGCGACAGCTAAAAGGACGGGTACAATAAAGGCAAGGGGGTTTAGTAGGTGAGTAATTAATGCTGTAATCATAGTTAGAGAGAGGACTTGAACCTCTGTTTAAAGGGCTTAGGCCTTTTGCAATGTGCCGGGCTCTGCCACTCTAACATGCCGTTCTCTTAGGCATAGGGACGTGCCCTTTTGCCTAGTTAAGATGATTTCATTAGGTAAGGGTGAGGCGTGCCTAAGGTATGGGCCTCTTCTTTTCGGTCCTTTCGTACTAGAAAAGATTACTTCATAGATAGAAACTGACCTGGATTACTCCGGTCTGAACTCAGATCACGTAGGACTTTAATCGTTGAACAAACGAACCCTTAATAGCGGCTGCACCATTAGGATGTCCTGATCCAACATCGAGGTCGTAAACCCCCTTGTCGATATGGGCTCTAAAAGAGGATTGCGCTGTTATCCCTAGGGTAACTTGGTCCGTTGATCGGCGGAAGCCGGATCGTAAAAGGTCAGAGATTCTGTTAGTTAGAGCTGTAGCTCTTGCTTGTGGGAGTGTGGGAAAAGGGTTTTGGGTTTGTTCTCCCAGTCCACATGGGGGTTTTGTGCTACCCCATGGTCGCCCCAACCGAAGACATTAGGACAGGAGGTCATTAAGTTTGGGCCTTTGTTAGGGGGCGTTTAACATGATCTGTCTTGGTGTCTAAAGCTCCATAGGGTCTTCTCGTCTTATGTGTATATCCCCGCTTCTGCACGGGAAAATCAATTTCATTGACTAGAAAGAGGAGACAGTTAAGCCCTCGTTATGCCATTCATACAGGTCTCCATTTAAAAGACAAGTGATTACGCTACCTTCGCACGGTCAAAATACCGCGGCCGTTAAACACATAGTCACCGGGCAGGCGGGACCTCTTATTCTTTGGTTTTGCAAGAGGCGATGTTTTTGGTAAACAGGCGAGGCTTCAGAAAATGTTTGCCGAGTTCCTTCTCTTTCTTTTAGTCTTTCCTAGTGGGCATACCAGTGTAGGGTTAACGGTATTAGTTAGGACGATTTTCTAGTTTTGTATTTGTACGTTTGTCCAATGCCCTCTTTGTTTGGGGCCGTTATTGTTCGGTGGGGAGTCCGTTCCGATTTACACATATGCCAGGAGAGAGGGTGTGGCTCTCTTATTACTCATTTTAGCAGGGTCGCCCCCATGGATGCATGGGGAGGCTCGGTAATGTAAGGGGATTAAGATTGGAATATCAGAATATGGGGAAGGTAGGGGTATGTCTGAGCTTTAACGCTTTCTATTGGGATGGCTGCTTTTAGGCCCACCGGAACATTTTTCCTTAAAAATTATGATCTTTATCCTTCTAAAAAAGTTGTGTCTTTATTCAAAGGGGCTGTACCCCCTTTGACTAACTCTCACGGTTTCTTTTGATCGTTGGGTGGTTATAGTTGCATGAAAGGAGAAGCTATGAGGCTGAACTTTTATCCAATTCCCGGGCAACCAGCTATAACTGAGTTCGATAGGTCTGTCACCCCTACTCGAAGCTCTTCCCACTCTTTTGCCACAGAGACGGGTTTGCCCTATAAATTAGGCTGTCTTGGAGTAGCTCACACAGTTTCGGGGTTTCAAACTGAAGGTCTCTTTGCTTGAATATGCTGGCTAAATCATGATGCAAAAGGTACGAGGGGTAATCTCTGCTTTTTGTGGCTTTACTGGTCTGTTTCATCTCTCTTTCAGCTTTCCCTTACGGTACTTTTTCTATTGCGCCCTTGTGATCCTTTTCTGTCTCCCATACTAAGGGGGAAAAATGCTTTGTTTTGTTGAATTCTAGTGTGTTTGGGTTTATTTATATTTGTTTGTTGAGTTTGGTTGGTGGGGCTAGCTGATGGGCGTCAGGGCGATTCGATTTGCACGAATGACTTCTCAGTGTAAGGGAGATACTTTTCTGTTTTAGCTACGCTCTGGTTTAACCAAGCGCACCTTCCGGTACGCTTACCATGTTACGACTTTCCTCTCCTTTGCGATTGTTAGGGTTTAAAGAAAAATTTAGGTCCAGTTGCTTGGGGAGGGTGACGGGCGGTGTGTGCGCGCTTAAGAGCCGGCTTCAGCGGAACACTCTGCTTTCTGCTTACTGCTAAATCCTCCTTCAGCTGCATGTTTCAATGCAGCGTTCGTGTTCGCTGGCGGACAGCGAATGTAGCCCATTTCTTCCCCTCCCATTCACTACACCTCGACCTGACGTTCTGGGCTGTGCCGATTGTGCTTACTATTAGTCCTTCACAGGGTAAGCTGGCGACGGTGGTATATAGGCGGAATAAAGCTAGGGGGGGTGAGGTTAAACGGGGATTATCGGTTCTAGAACAGGCTCCTCTAGGTGGATGTTAAGCACCGCCAAGTCCTTTGGGTTTTAAACTAATGTTCGTAATTCCCAGGCGGATGTTTAATGTAGTAAACAATCAATGTTTAAGGCTAAGCATAGTGGGGTATCTAATCCCAGTTTGTTTCTTAGCTTTCGTGGGTTCAGGTTAAATAAAGCCACTTTCGTAGTTGGGGTTCACTTCCTCGGAAGCGTATAACAGCTAGGAGGAGGTTCCGCTTTAGTTGAATAATTTCCTTAACCACGCTTTACGCCGTTGTCTGTCAACTTGAGCCTCTCGTATAACCGCGGTGGCTGGCACGAGTTTTACCGGCCCTCTTAGCCTTTAACTAAGTCAAGTTTTCACTTATGGCTTAATATTTATCACTGCTGGATTCCCTTGGGGGTGTGGCTAAGCAAGGTGTTGTGGGCTACATATGTTGTGTGCCTGATACCGGCTCCTTGTGCCCGAGAAGGGTACTAAGGGCATCCTCACAGGGGGGCGGATACTTGCATGTGTAAATCTAGCTAGAGCTGACAGTAAAGTCAGGACCAAACCTTTGTGCCTGCGGGGCTTTCTAGGGCCCATCTTAACATCTTCAGTGTTACGCTTTAATTGAGCTACGCTAGC